GATAAACCTAATCCGAATTATAGAGCTATGACACAATCAAACCCGAACGAACAAAATGTTGAATTGAATCGTACCAGCCTCTACTGGGGGTTATTACTCATTTTTGTACTTGCTGTTTTATTTTCCAATTATTTCTTCAATTAATAAAACAAAGGAAAAGGAGAATAATAATTATAGGCACTCTCTCTTAGCCCATTCGGAAGGCTCTCATCTCATAATTATCCATGACTGTTTATGTCTCTAGCATGACCACTTGATGAAATGTGGAGGGAAGTGGGGTAAATGGCTGATACTACTGGAAGGATTCCTCTTTGGATAATAGGTACTGTAGCTGGTATTCTTGTGATCGGTTTAATAGGTATTTTCTTTTATGGTTCATATTCTGGATTGGGTTCATCTCTGTAGTAATCAGATGAATTGAGTTGTAAATTGTAGCCATGAAAGCGTAAGAACTCAACGGGATTCCCTTCTTTGTATGATTTGAGGGGGTAGGTCCCGTTGAGTTCTTAAGAATTAGAATATTTTTCGTCTAAATAGCAAAACCCCATTCCATTTTTCTGATGATGTTTTTGAAAAATGCAGTTCATTGATCCATCCGCCCGTTACTCGATAGTATCTATCGATACTTTCAAAGTAAAGTTAGAAGAAAGAAGAAATCACTCAATTTCCTAGATGACATACTATCCTCAAATAATAATAAAACCTTAGTATTTTTTTGTATCTCATCAAAAATGGAAATTTTTCTAAGTTTATTGAAGAAGTTCTATTTACTCAATAAACCTCGCTCTCTTTTGTTTGCCCACTATTCTACTATTCTATTTTATATTAAATAATATATATATAATATATATATATAAAAGTTCTGATATTTTTTTTTTGAAAAATTCAAAACTTAGACTAGTAATCTTTGACGAACAGGATAAAGAATCTTTTTTTTCTTTCGACACAAGAAAGAGATGTGGAAAATTCCTTTTCTTGTGTCGAATACTAGGAAGATGAATAATCGTCCCTATAATTTTGTGTTCCACGCATTTATCCGTTCTATTCCCCGCTTACTTATGTCTAGTATCTAGTCGAATTTTATTCGATTAGAATAGAAAACACTATTAACGTATTTTATGACATTGAAATGTGATAATAGTAACATAATCATACCACCCCAATTTGGATTCAAAAAAAGGTAAAAAGTCTTCTTCACAATCTACATACTATGACTAGGAATGCAGTACAAGGAATGAGTATAAAAAAGCAAAAGGCTTTTCATAATATCCATTTTTTATCATAAAGAGTCGTCAAAAATAATTTTGTTATTTTTACGTTATGAGCTCAATGTCGATAAATCCGCGAGTCTAGAAATTCATTTCTGACAATTGAACCTTCTCGAACTGTTTCTTTTTAAGAACCAAAAATATTTGTGCCAAAATAACAGATGCCAAGAAGAACAAAAGGCCTTGGACACGTAAGGGATCTTGAAGTACTATTTCTGCATCTCCCTGACCAAATCCGCCCACATTAGGATTACTCGTCAACGGTTGATCCAATTTGATAGATTCGCCTTCTGAAACAAGAAGTTCTGGCCCTGGAGGGATAATATCAACCACTTGACGTCCATCCGATGCATCCGCTATGGTTATTTCGTAACCCCCTTTTTCTTTTCGTATTATTTTACCTACTATACCTGCTGATGTAGCATTATAAACTGTATTGTTACTTTTGCTCCCGTCGGGATAAATCTGACCCCTTCCCCTGTTTCCGCCTACATATATAGGATATTTTAAGAAGTGAACCTCTTTCGTAGTAGCGGGGTCCGGGGAAAGGATAGGAAAGGTTATTTCACTATATTTCTGACCAGGAACGGGGCCTATCACAAGAATATTTTTTTTATTGGGGCGATAGCTCTGAAAAGACAGATTGCCTATCTTTTCTTTTATCTCGGGGGAAATCCGATCAGCAGGAGCTAATTCAAAACCCTCTGGTAAAATAAGAACAGCCCCTACATTCAAAGCACCCTTTTTACCATTAGCAAGAACTTGTTTTAGTTGCATATCATAAGGGATTCGAACAACTGCTTCAAATACAGTATCTGGAAGTACCGTTTGTGGAACTTCAATATCCACGGGCTTATTAGCTAAATGGCAATTGGCACATACAATACGACCAGTCGCTTCTCGCGGATTTTCATAACCCTGCTGTGCAAAAATGGGATATGCACTTGAAATGGATGGCCGAGTTATGATATATATCATGAGCGATACGGAAATGGATCGAGTAATTTGTTCCTTTATCCAAGAAAAAGTCTTTCTAGTTTGCATGGTCCAACCATTGAGCCCAAAAATGTCTACAATAAATTTGGTAGGTCGCTAACCTAGTTCCCTATCTGCAATTCTGCTATTTACTGGAATAATTTTACTGGAATAAATAATATTAATATATAGAATAAATCTTTGGGATGGGTAGAAAAATAAAGAGTAAGTATGATTTTACATGCTTTGCTTCTGTACAACTACAAACTAAGAAACGTTAGAATTGAATTGGATTAATATCAGTAGATCCTTTTTTAATCATTCATTGAATGATAAATCACTACAAGTGACGGAGAAACACGATTTAAATAACGAAAAATCCAAAATTTAAATAGAGTATCTAGAATGACTGGAAAAGTAGAAACAAGACCAGATATAATTTGATCATTATGAGCAAATCCAAAATCTTTGTAGACAAAGCCAATCATTAGTTCCCAACCGTGGGGCGAATGGAATCCGATACATAAATCTGTTAATAAAAGAATCGAAAAAGCCTTTATTGTGTCACTTAAGTTATATAGGAATTCCTGAGCCCAAGAGTTAAGAATAACAAGTTCTTTATTACCCAACATTGAATAACCACTTAGAATAACGAAACAGATTATATTTGTCAAGAAGTGCAAAATCGTATGGATATGATCCTCATTGTGTATCTTGATTAATTGGAGCGTTTCTTTGTGGATTCCTATACGAAGGTTTTGTAGATGTGTCTCCGAGTATTCCTTGATCATTTCCTCCAAAAGAAAGATTTCCTCCAATTCTATGAATTTTTCGAGAATATTTTTTTCTTGAATATCATTCAAAAAAATTTCAGATTGCCTAGTATTCCACCAATAAGTAACCCAAGATTCCAGACTTTTATTAAATGAGAGAGAAATCCACCAGGGCAAAAATACTAGAGATGCAAGATATAAAAGAGGGTTGAATGCTTTCTTTTTTGACATTTTTTCATTTCGTCTATGAATTTTTAATGAACCGACCTCATTAGTTGACTCTACGCCATCCAATATTTCTCTCATGCATGAGTTCTATTACAAAGTATCGAACTTATGAATCTATTCACTGTTTTGTTTTGTGGTTGTTACGTTACGTATACGTCTTCTTTGACTAGAAAGAATGAGCGTTATGAAGAAACTTCAGTTAAGTTATGGTATAGAAAAGGGGGACTCTTTAGTTTTTCCTTACTGCTGAGAAAGCATTCACTCTCTCAGCTCATTTCTCAAAATACTTCAATCGGTACACGCAAGAAATAGGCCAATTCGGCAGCTTTTTGTTCGATTTCCCGTGGAGTAACATTCTCATCAGTACGAGTCAAGGGAATGGCCCCCTGGCCTCTGATATCCATATAAAGGACACGGCGAGCATAAATACCTTCTTTAACTTCTATTCTGACGGACTGAATATCCTTTATAGGGAATCGGAGGAAGATGCGACGATTTTTTCCAGGGAATCCCCAACGAAAAATACACACCATTCCTTCTTTTCTATCGAATCGATCATAACCACCCCCTACATTCCACGAAATTGTGCACCACAAATAGGAGCTAATAAAGAGACCCGCGATCCCATAGAAAGACATCACAATCCCTTGTGGAAAAAAAAGGATTTGCTGAGACGGAAATAAAGATATCAAGTTTCTCCCAAGATAACTGGAAGTTCCAACCAATAAGAATCCTAATGAACCTAAAAAAAGGATAATGGCCCAGCATAAATTACTTGTTTTTCGCGACCCCGTTATAGGTTGTATCCATATATGTTCTGATCGACAACTCATACTTGATCTGGTTTCGTTTTATTGGAATTGAGAGAATACCCTAGACTTTACTCTTTTTGTTTCCGAAGTAACTCTCATCAACTAGTACTAGTTTGATGTGAACCTTTAAGAGTAATTTATCAAATTGGTTAGATCTAAAATAAAAAAAAATACCCTTCGTATGATCCCATCAATATACATATATCAATATACATATAGATGTACCGATTTTACAGTTCAGCCATCCGGCGATCCTGAGATTTTTTCAAATAGATAGAATTCCTTTACCCCCATATCATCTTTCTACAGACCAAAGAGCCCCTTTTCGACGGAAACGCCGCATGTTATACCTTCTTTTCTTACACTAAATAGGTATCTGCGTTATGATACAAGTCTTAGTTTTGAAAAAAAAAATGGATCAGAGTTGGGCCCATCAGATCTAAACAGTCTTATTTTTTTGAACATGAAGAAATAAAGAAGCCATTGCCATTGCCGGAAATACTAAGCCTACTAAAGGCACCAAAACAGAGGGAAAGTCGAAAGTTGTCATATAAAGGATACCTCAATTTACTATTTGTACCTGTTATTATTTATATTAATATTATAAAGATAAAGATTAGTATAAATCTAAGTATATATCTAAGTGAGTATAGAAGGTATAAAAGCATATATCATATCTATAGTTTCTATATTCTAGAATTTTATATTTGGATTATATATACATATTTTTATTTTCCTAGAATTTAACGAAAATAAGAATTCACTATTTTTCTTGTTGATAGAGGCCTCTTAACTGAATTAGTAATCAAGAATATAGATAAAAAGGAGTTATCCACAACTTTTGATTTCTTTTTACAATTTAGATCTTATGTCAACAAAGAAACCCCATTCATATTCGTTTTACTTGGATTCTGATAAACTAACTATTTGTTTGCTACAAATAA